CGAGAGGCGAAGGGAGCCTGACTTACGGCTGCCAAGCCTGGCGCGAAGCGAAGGGATTGGATTTCACCTATGATCAGATCAGTGGGCAACCGTACTTTTTTCGTGGTGTTGTTGTTGACGTTGACTTGAAAGCTCATTTTTAAGTAGGCCTAGCTTTTCGGAGCTGCTCCCAGCTCACACTATGGTGGAGGAGGTGCCGTGAAGATCTAGGAGTGTGAGCAGTACGAGCTGAAAGGCTCCCATACTGTTTGGAGGGCAGGGGGCATAGATGCCAAACCTGACCCCTATCTATCGTCGTAGAAGCTGTTTCTTTGAAAGATTATGGTTCTCGGGTATCCAATCAATTAAATTAATCCCCCAACCGGAAGCTTAAGCGGAAATGAAATTTGAGGGTGAGGGAAAAGGGGGGAAGCTACTAAATTGAAGGCTTCGCTCGCTCGCTCAATTCGCTCTAACGCTCGTTTAGTAGACAGCAAGTGGAGTGCATAAGCCCAACAGCTACAGGGGCGAGGCCTTACTACACGAGCTCGTAAGTCAAGCACGGAACGAGCCTTGTCTACGAAGCTTCGCTTCCTCGTCTTGCTTGCTTCTGGCGAAGCTTCTAGTCTGTAGGCATTCTGGTATGGTAGGAATACTAATTTGAAGGCCGACCACTACATAGGGGCGATAGCGAAGCCAAGCCGTCAAAAGGCGAGCAGCCCTTATAGCAATAGCAAACGGCCTACTTATAGCCCTATTTTTCTTATTTAGGCGCTACTGAACTAAATTGACTACAAAAGTACCAAAGGCGACCGGTCCATGAGACCGCCTTCTTAACAAAAGGCGAAAGGCCCCCTGTTGCTTTTCGAATAGCCGTCAGGGACCTATGCTATGGGAAAGAAAAATGGGGGTTGTTGTTGGGAGGTCCAATGCTGACGCTTACCTAAGGTAAGCGTCAGCAGACCTATAACCTTAATTGATCAAAGATCTTCCCGTTCAGTTGCTGAAAGATAGATGCTGATAACGTTTCCAAATGAGAAAAAACGACTCTTATAATAGAACTTTCTGTTGATTTTTTAAACGATTTTATTCTTATTGGAAATATTATGTTTGTTTTTTGGTCTTTTATCTTTATCGATTTGTACCTCTTTTGACTTTCATTTATTTTGTTATTTTCAAACATTTTCTGACTTTCTTTATTTGACATAATCCCTGTCGCGTATTGCGCGGATGATTCTCTCGATCTCGAATTGAGTGAGGCTGGCCCCCCCCGGGGGGACGCTCGGGGGAACTTGTCCCCCGATCTCTTGCGGAAAACGAGGCGGCCTTATCCTTATACAGGCAATGGTTGCCCCTGGCGGCTCAGGAACCGGCTCCAGCCGGGGCGGCTCATACCGCTCACCCGCTTCCCGCTGGGGGGGCCAATCCCGACTTGGCGTGACTTTGGGCCGCCGAGGCTGCTACCGGAGATAGCCCAAAATAGGGGGAGTACTCCGGATATCATGGAAGAGATTTTGAGTACTCCGCCCAGTAGGAGCGAGAATCGAAGAATCCAAATTGGACCTAATCCAACAGATTGAGAATGCAGTCAAAGAGATATACGAGGGGGCAGTCATCAAATCAACTATGTCGATTTTAGTCTAATGACTAAATGGATCATTGATGATCAAGACGACGAGCGCCCCCCAACTCTCCGCTATATCCTAAAGCAGCTCCGTAGTAAGGGAGAGGGAAGCACGTACTATCAAAGCATGCTTAAGGCATGGATGAAAAGAAACTATCCCTAGTTTCTGTCGTCTTTGCCGAGCCTTATTTTCTTTTCTATGGACGTGTTTTGCTGGATAAGATAAGGAGGACCGCCCTTCGACGCTTCTTTCGCTGTATACCCCCTCCATCCTTCGGAGGTGGAAGAAAGGGTACTCATTATATTACGGGCCCCAGAACGCAATACGGGTCGGGGAGAAGCAAGCCGAACCTCCGATCGACCGGGACACATACATCGATCAGTCTCGGCGTCGAGAGAGATGTGAGATTCCGTAAGTCAACTCAGTGAGTGCTTTCTAAGAAGGGCTGGGCTTGGAAGAAGAAAATGAAAGACGAACAACCGCACTGGTCGTAATAGATCGACTTGAATGCTAGTTCTTGCTCCAGCATGAAAGTTCCATTTCAGGGAAGGACGACGTACCATGATACTTTCTGTTTCGTCGAGCCCTGCTTTGGTCTCTGGTTTGATGGTTGCACGTGCTAAAAATCCGGTACATCCCGTTTCGTTTCCCATCCCAGTCTTTCGCGACACTTCAGGTTTACTTCTTTTGTTAGGTCTCGACTTCTCCGCTATGATCTCCCCAGTAGTTCATATAGGAGCTATTGCCGCTTCATTCCTATTCGTGGTTATGATGTTCAATATTCAAATAGCGGAGACTCACGAAGAAGTATTGCGCTATTTACCAGTGAGTGGTATTATTGGACTGATCCTTTGGTGGGAAATGTTCTTCGTTTTAGATAATGAAACCATTCCATTACTACCAACCCACAGAAATACGACCTCTCTGAGATATACGGTTCATGCCGGAAAGGTACGAAGTTGGACTAATTTGGAAACATTGGGCAATTTACTTTATACCTACTATTCCGTCCGGTTTTTGGTTCCTAGTCCTATTTTATTAGTAGCCATGATTGGGGCTATAGTACTGACTATGCATAGGACTACTAAGGTGAAAAGACAGGATGTATTCCGACGAAATGCTATTGATTCTAGGAGGACTATAATGAGGAGGACGACAGACCAAATCTCGGATTCTCACGCCTCCCGGTCGGCCGTGTTTGCGACCAGGGGAGGGGCTCCCGGTGGGAATGGGAGAGCCTTCGCTAGCGCTTTGGATGAGCACAAGCTCACCCTGCCTGCACTATTCATTAATTGAAGGAGACTTTTGAAATGATTGACCGCTGAACTGAGATGACAGGTGCGGCTCAGAGAAGAGGAGCATGACATATGATGCTGTAGCTGTAGCAGCAGCCGTAGCAAGGCCCACTATAACTATCACTATCAGAGAATTTTAGCGAGCACTGAGGGCATGCCTCTAACGAGAGCTGTATTCAGAGTTGCTGGACCTATGGTGAGAGGCTAGAGCAGACCTCTCTACTAGTGTAGGGCTTGCAATCGGTCTTGTCGCTCGTTCATGTAATTCTGCTGGTCTAGGAGTGGCTCCCCTGCTTCGGGAGTCGCCTCCCCAAAATACGACGGCCTGATCAAGAGAGCCAGAAGCCGGGGCCGCCCGCCGGAGCTTCTTTCTATTGACTCTGTTTGTTTCCGGGGGGGCGTCGGCTTGAACAACTCCCATTGAGGCTGAGTAAAGAACTGAAGCTAGCAGCTCCCTCGAGTTCACCGGTGAGGCCCGAGGCCAAAGAATCAATGGAATTGACTTCGTCGTTGCGAAACGAGTCAAGAAGGAAGGACTAGAAGCCCCTCAGAGTCACTCGAGGATACCATTCTGATAGGGACTTCAGTTCTGTATCAGAACTGTACGAAACAACGTGTTCAAAATCGACGGCAGCTATTGGAATGATTCCTCTCTCCGTCCGGATCAAAAAACGGATTCTCGGCTCAGCAGCCAGAACAGACAGGACGCCTGTCTCCTGGAATTGTTGTTGTCCTGTTCGGATCAGGGCTGGGGCGTATGCCAGGTGACTTAGAAAAGGATAGGTAAGCCGCTTCTAATAGTTTCTTTTTTCATTCGGGCTTGCACTTTAAGCCATTTTTCTTGGATTCTGGGGGGGTTTGATATTGTGGTAGTTGTATGGGGTGTTAAGGTGACGGTAGGGGTTTCATGGTATGGTGACGGGCTAAGGGGTAAGGAGTGGAGTCTAGTCGGGTAATTGGAGGTAAGGAACTGGGACGTGTTTCCTACCACGGGGATGACCCCCCCTGAGACTTATGGTGATGTGTTCTATGTTCTGGTCTCAGCCCGGGTCCTTGTACGCTGAAGCTGTCAAGTCCGTACGAGGATACCGTTTCAGGAGGGCGATTTCCTTTTCGTGTCGCCCTCTTCCTCGCGTTCCTTGTGTCTATCTTTTCTGAAACGCGGGTCTTCCTAGTGGGCTCGGCGCCACTAGGCAGTCATCTTTGATCCTGATCGGCCGACCTTTCCGATCCCGAAACAAACATAGTTCGGCTCTCTTTTTTCGGTCATTCAGATGCAAAAATCCGTGAAGGCGACGAGACGCCTGCTCTTTCCGTTCCTTCTCTTTCGGAGTGGAGCACTCCTTCTTTCTTGGCTTGGTACGTGTTCTGAGCGAGCCTTCGCGTGACGTGAACGGTACCTATGAAGTGGAATCCGTCTGTCTTGTCTTCCACCTCATAAGGGAGTTGCGTTCCGAGGGACTACAAATCTCTACGGAACGTCGGACATACTTCAAACTGACCCCATGGAGACCGTGGCCACACCGTCGATCAAACAGTGATGATGTGGTCAACCCTGGATACGTGGCTCTTCGATGGGGGAAGGACCACGCTAGTCGTCTGAGTGTGTGGTGTGTAGTGGGTGCGTCTTAGTGTCTTCTTACTCATAGAAAACTACGAGAAATCAATATATGATTCTCGTTCTCGAAACTCCACTCTTTTTCTCTTTCATTATAGGAGGATTGGCATTTGGCCAAGATGTGATCTATCTCTTTCCTTGGTTGGAGTGGAACTTTGGTTTTCTTTAGCGAGGAACCGTTTCACCCCTATCTCTTAAAGGGACAGTCGATTGATCAAAGCGAAATGCTTTAGGCATCTTTGGAGCATGTTCAGCTTCAAAAATTCCTTGAGTCCTACGGCATTCTCACAGAAACAAAACATGGCTAGTAGATAACTATTTTGTTATTGTAGAAAGCGATCAGTTCTTCCGATCTTGTTCGGGCTTGGAAAGGTGTCTTTCTCAATTCCAGAAGTTGAGGAGCCTATGTAGAAGAAGCTGTAGAAGAGCACCACGGTTCAGGTCCCGACACATGGGGGATGAATTCAGCTGCAAGGATCGTGA